AAGCATAAGAACTTACTGGACCTATCCCTTCTTTCTTTGTCTGATTCGAGGGGGAGGGTCCTGGCGAGTTCTTAATAATCATAATAATAATATCTTTGCATTTTTACGAAAAAAAACAGATCACCCTTTCGGCTCAAAAAGCGCCATTCTATTCTTTATCCGAGGATCCTTTTGAAAAACAACCCTGATTAAGTGATTCAAAACATCCGTTCCTCGACAATATCTATGGAGACTTTCTTCAAAAAAAGAGGAAATCACTCGATTTAATATTGAATACTGGATGGCACACTTTAACCCTTAGATTAGATCAGCGATCATAGAACTTCTTTTGCTTTCTATACGAATAGACCCTTATTGCTATAATAGAATATTCTATTATTTTAGTATCTCGTTAAGTTTTCGAGTTTTTTAGAAGAGAAGTTCATTGAAGAAGTTTGACTTCTTGCTCAATAAACCTATCTCTCTCTTTTTTTGTTTTTCCACTACTTATTATATATGTATACGAAATGATGTATACGAAATGAATATGTATACGAAATGATGTATACGAAATGAATCGAAAACAAAAATAAGTTATAATAAACCGAGAAAAGATCAAAACAAAGAATAGAATCTTTGGTGGAGGGGATTCCAAACTCTTATTATTGCGACACAAGAAGCGGCTGTGGAAGAGGCCTTTTCTTGTTCCTAAAACGAGGAAGAGGAAGACCAACAATCCAATCCTCCTGGAATCCCTTTCTCCCCTCATTTATCCTTTGCTTTCGATTCTCCACTTACTTCTAGTTATCTTTTATTTAGTGCTTAGTATTTAGTCCAATTTTGTTCTATTCTATTATTAGATATTAATATAAAATAGAAAACTAACTTTTGCTGCACTCTATGACATTGAAATCTGACAATACCGATATAGCCTCACTGCTCTAATTTGGTGGTCTAATTGGGTGGATTGAAAAAGAGATAGGGGGGGGGGGGATAAAGTCAAAAGGCCTTCTTCACAATATATAGACTATAGCTAGGAATGTAGTACAAGTAATCCACGACATCTGGTATAAAAAGAATAGAGAGAAGCAAAAGACTTTGTTATCTCATAATTGATAATTTTTGGAATCAAATCATACGAGAATTGCCAATAAGAATTGGATTCTTTTTATAAATTGAATTAAATGTTGACAGCTCTGCGTGCGGATCTAAAAATTCATTTCGGACAATTGAACTTTCTCAAACTGCTTCTTTTTAAGAACCAAAAAAATTTGTGCCAAAATAACAGATGCCAAGAAGCACAAAAGGCCTTGAACACGTAATGAGTCTTGAAGTACTATTTCTGCATCCCCCTGACCAAACCCCCCCACATTAGGATTACTTGTTAATGGTTGATCAACTTTGATAGACTCGCCCTCCGAAACAAGAAGTTCAGGTCCTGGGGGGATAATATCAACCACTTGACGTCCGTCCGATGTATCTGCTATGGTTATTTCGTACCCTCCCTTTTCTTTTCGTATGATTGTGCTTACTATACCTGCTGCTGTAGCATTATAAACCGTATTGTTACTCTTGCTCCCGTCAGGATAAATCTGACCCCTTCCCCTGTTCCCGCCTACATATATTGGATATTTTAAGAAGTGAACACCCTTATTAGTAGAGGGGTCCGGAGAAAGAATAGGAAAAATGATTTCACTATATTTTTGACCAGGAACAGGGCCTATGACAAGAATGTTTTTTTTAGCGGGGCGATAGCTCTGAAAAGGCAGATTGCCTATCCTTGCTTTCATCTCGGGCGAAATACGATCAGGAGGGGCTAGTTCGAATCCCTCGGGTAAAATAAGAACAGCTCCCACATTTAAAGGACCCCTTTTGCCATTAGCAAGAACTTGTTTCAGTTGCATATCATAAGGAATTCGAACAACTGCTTCAAATACAGTATCAGGAAGTACCGTTTGTGGAACCTCAATATCTACAGGCTTATTAGCTAAATGGCAATTCGCGCATACAATACGCCCAGTTGCTTCTCGTGGATTTTCATAACCTTGCTGCGCAAAAATGGGATATGCATTTGAAACGGATGCCTGAGTTATTATATATAGCATGAGCAATACCGAAATGGATCGAGTAATCTCTTTCGTTATCGAAGAGAGGGTCTTTCTAGTTTGCATGGTCCAATCATTGATCTCAAAATTTCTACAATAAAATTAGGTGGGTTACTAGTATAGTCCCCCCCCCCGATTCCACAAAAAAAAGTTTTACTGCAATATAGTATAGGACCGCCGGAAGGGTATAAGGGGTAAGTACGGCTTGGCTTTGTGTAGTGTACAAAGCAATCAAAATGAGAATTGTATCGTTGGATACGGTCTTTTTTCATTCCGGCCTTTCCTTCAGTGACGTATACATCACTAAAAGTGACGGGGATAGCCCATTGAAATAACGGAAGAACAGATATTTCCAGACTGTATCGAAAAAGCATGGCAAAATACAACTAAACAAAGATATGATTCTATCGTTATTATCATATCCAAAACTTTTGCTGACATAGACAATTATGAATTCCCAAATGGGTTTCGAATGATATCCGAAAAAAACATCACTTAAAAAAACAAGGCAAAGAGCTTTTATTGTGTCGCTTAAATTATATAAGAATTCTTGAAACCAAGAGTTAAGAATAACGAGTTGTTCCTTACCCAGAATAGAATAACCGCTTAGAATAACGAAATAGATTATATTTTGCAATAAGTGCAAAATCGTATGGATCTGATCCTCATTGTGTATCTTCATTAATTGGACCGTTTCTTTGTGGATTCCTATACGAAACTTTTGTAGATCTACTTCCGGGCATTCCTTTAACATTTCGTCCAAGAGAAGGAGTTCCTCTAATTCTATGAATTTTTCTATCAGACTTTTTTTACCTTTTTCTTGAATCTCATCCACAAAGGGTTCGGATTGCCTGATATTCCACCAATTAGTAACCGAAGATTCTAGGCTTTTAGTAAATAACAGAGAGATCCACCAGGGTAAAAATACTATAGATGCAAGGTATAGAAAGGGAGTGGGTGTTTTTTTTTTTTTCATCCGTAAATTTGGAAGTTTAAAAATACTGTTTCAACATGTTTCAATTGAGCAAATTCGAAGCAATTGCCTTCTTTCGATGAATATCCAAAAGAACAACTTCAAGCAAGAAATCTTATTCAAGAAATATTATTTATTCAATTATTTATTAAAGTTAAAGGAAAGTTTGTAGACCAAAAAAAAACTGCCTTTCTTTATCTATCAAAATTGAAAATATTTTGAAATCAAAAATTTTAGATTCCTTACCTCTTTTGTTATTATGTTATTTAGTTGAGTGTAAATTTACATACGCTACATACGCATAGAAACCCTTTTTTTGGGGGGGTACAAAAGAGGTTTCGTTGCGATTTGATTGGTGTTTCATATACGTCTTGCTTTGACTCGAATGCACCTTTTCTTTTGCTTTGAAGAACCTTCGGTTATTCAATTAGGTTATAGAAAAAAGATTTCTAAAGAAAAGAGCATCCATACCTTATCTTCTCTGCTGACGAAAGCATTTCTTCGATTTCTTCGCTTCGGTTCATTTAAAAAGTCAAAAGACTTCGATCGGTACACGCAAGAAGTAGGCTAATTCAGCAGCCTTTTGCTCAATTTCGCGTGGAGTCAAATTCTCATCAGTACGGATCAAGGGAAGGGCCCCCTGGCCCCGTATTTCCATATAAAGGATACGACGAACAGAAAAACCCTCTCTAGCTTCTATTCTGATAGACTGAATATCTTTCATAAGGAATCGTAGGAAGATCCGACGATTTCTTCCAGGGAATCCCCAACGAAAAATACACACTATTCCTTCTTTTCTATCGAATTGATCATACCCACTGCCTACATTCCATGAAATTGTGCACCACAAATAGGAGCTAATAAAGAGACCTGCAATTCCATAGAAAGTCATCACGACCCCTTGGGGGAAAAAAAGAATTTGCTGAGACGAACAAAAAGATATCAAATTTCTGCCAAGATAACTGGAAGCTCCAACCAGTAAGAATCCTAATGAACCCAAAAAAAGGATAACAGCCCAGAAAAAATTGCTTGTTTTTCGAGACCCCGCTATAAGTTCTATCCATATATTTTCAGATCGACAACTCATACTAGACTCGGCTTCATTTTTTTTTTATTAGAAGAATGGCCTAAATCCATTTTATTTGACTTTCTTTGTCTATTAAAAAAAACTATAATTCATTTACCGATATAGCATCTTTGCACATGCACAAGACTTCTGCCATTTCCGTGCGGGGGGGCCGGGCCGCCTGTTGTATCATATTCTACTAAATAGAATAGCTATGTTATCTAAGTCTTGAATTAAAAAAAAATAGAAAAGATTTGGTCCCATCGAATCTAAAAAATCTTGTTTTTTTGAACATGTCTAAAAAATCTTGTTTTTTTGAACATGAAGAAATAAAGAAGCTATTGAAAATGCCGGAAATACTAAGCCTACTAAAGGAACTAAAATGGAAGGTAAGTTATTCAGAGTTGTCATAGAATGGACTACCTGGATTGAATATTTGCACCTGTTATTGTTATATTGTTATGTTATAAGGATACCTTAATCTTATAATAATTTGAATTCGCATTTCGTATATTAAGGATAGCTAAGTGGGTATTTATAATATAATTAAGTGCAAGGAATGAGGAACTAAATAAAAGAAAGGATTTAGTCATATTTCTACACGAAATTTATGTATAATAATCCACTTTCGTTCGTTATTTTTCTTAGTGCTCTTCTTTTATTATATCCTTCTTCTCTTGTTCTTGGCCTTGTTCTTGGCTTCTAATTTGAATTTAATAAATTCATTTTCTAAAGAAAGAGTTTTTTACCATTACCCATTCGAGAAAAGCTCTTATCTTAGAATGCAATCCACCAACAAAGATTCTTAATAAAAATGAGGATTCTCGAGACCCGAAAGATATAGAAAGACTTTTGAATTATAAATTCAAAATTATACATTATATATAGATACGCAAGGCAAAGAGAATTTAACGCTCCTTGCCTTGCTTCATTTTTCCGAAGTTCTTTTTTTTTATCGTATTAATAGAAATATTAATCGTGGGAATTTCCGTAAAGAAAAGAATACAAACCGTGAAAATCTAATAAACAAATCACACAATGCTTTAACTGCTTACGCTCTATGATTCCATCGAGCATACCCTTTTCCATTAGGGGTTCCGCCTCTTGTGACCCTTCGGGTACTTTTTCATTCAATACTGCTTCAATTACTCTTGGACCTGCAAATGCAATGCAGGTGTTGGGTTCGGACAAAACCACATCAGCCAACATACCAAAACTAGCTAGCACCCCACCAGTAGTCGGAGATGCAAGGATTGATGCATAGAATAGCTTTTTATTTTCATTTGATTTTTGTCGAAAATAATATAAGGTACCAGATATTTTAGCCATTTGCATCAAGCTAAAACTCCCTTCTTGCATACGCGCCCCCCCGGAAGCACACACTAGAATAAGAGGCATAAATGCACTGGTAGCACATTCGACCAAGCGGGCAACTTTCTCACCCACTACGGATCCCATGCTACCCCCCATAAACCCAAACTCCATAGACCCAAATAGTACGGGAAGACCATAGATTTCACCCTTGCCTGTTTGAATAGCTTCAAGTAATCCTGTCTCTTTTTTATAACGAGCAAGACGGTCGTGATAAGGCTCATCCTCTATATCTTCTTCCTCTTCCGGTTCTACTATTCCGTCAAACAAGCGTTTCTCGCTTTTCACTCGAGCCCTTTCTTGCACCATTTCGTCTACAAACTTCCATACCTTCGAAAGTGTCTTATCTATAATAGAAAATATCTTATCTATAACCTTCTGTTTTTTAGAAAACCCTCTCTCTCCTTTTTTGTTTTTCTTTGTAACCTTCTGCTCTTCGCATGAATCCCCTTCCGGATCTTTCGAAGTTTTATCCTCTTGTTTTTCTTCTTCTCCATCCTTCTCTTCTGGGACCTTCTTCACCTCCGCAAGCTCTTGTTCTTTTAGAACTTCCCATTCCCAATTTTGAATTTCCAATTCAAAAACTCCTTTTTTTCGAACTTCCCATTCTCCCCATTCTCTTTTTATAAGGTGTTCTTTTACAAGTACAACTTCCCACGATTCAAGAAGGCGTTCCTCTAAATCGAAATCTTGCCAGTTTTTTTTAGATTTATATCTATCGAATTTCGGAGACCTCTCAAAGAATTTTTTCAAAATTCTTAAAACTGTAACAAGATCTTCCTTAGACATCTTGCGGAGTTTTTCTTCTATATACTTTTTTTCTTCTATAGACTGTTGTAATTTTTCTTTCTCAGGGGAGTCGGAGTCCTCCGCTCCCAATTCAACGAAGACTTCGATTTCGAATTCTTCTTCCCCACCATCGAATGGGAATTTGATCAAAATTGTGAAAAGTGTAATTTCGATTTCGAATTCTTCTTCCCCACCATCGAATGCGCATGCGAATGGGAATTTTTTCAAAATTCTGAAAAGTGTAATAAGGTTTTCCTTAGACAGCTTGCAGAGTTTTTCTTCTATATACTTTTGCATAGACTGCTGGAATTTTTCTTTCTCAGGGGAATCCTCCGCTCCCCATTCATCGGAGAATTGGAATTCGAATTCCGATAATTCGAATCCTATTCCTAATCCCGAGAATTCGAATCCTATTCCTAATCCCGATAATTCGATTTCTAATTCTGCTTGCTCACGCTCGAATTGTAAATTTTTTTCCTCATCCTCAAGAAATTGGTTTTCAGGGCCTTTTTCCGTTTTCTGTCTAACCCATTGGCGATAGTCGCCCTCCAAAGCAACTCGCTCAATACTTTTTATACTAAGTTCCAAAATTTCGTCCGTGGACAACTCAGAGAGAACTTTCCGATACTTCTCCAACTTCTCAAGGACTTCTTCCCGAGACTTCTCAAGGAGGTACAGGTCTTGCTGATACTTCTCAAGGAGGTCTTGTTGAGACTTCTGAAGGAGGTCTAGGTCTTGCTGAGACTTCTCAACAAGGAGGTGATACTTCTCAAGGAGGTCTTGTTGAGACTTCTCAAGGAGTTCTTCCTGAGACTTACGTTGGAGTTCGAGTTCCTCCAACTTCGCAATGAGTTCGTGATGAAACTCGTCAGGGAGTTCCTTCAACTTCTCAAGGAGTTTTTCCTCAGACTCATTGGGGAGAACTTCCGGATACACCTGAAGGATTTGTTCCCTAAACTTAGACGAACCCCCTTCCTTAGTTTTTTTTTCTAGAGCTCTCTCCCCTTCCCCAAGATCCCTTTTCTTTTGATAAAAATCATATAAATCCAAATCCCAGTACTCGTCCGAATCTTTGGTCTTCTTCAACTTCAACTCTGAAGAATCCCATTTTTGAACAACTTCTTCGTCGTATGAATCCCATTCTTTTTGTAGCTTTTTATCTCTAACTTTCCATCTTCTGTCGGCATAAAGAGCCTCCTCTGAATCCCATTCAATGG